TTTTATTTGTACATCGGGTCCTTTCAAGAGTCCTTTTTAGAAAGATTATCCTTGTTTTTGTTTATGTCTTGGGTTGGAACAAATTACTATAATTCGTCCCCGTCTACGGATCAGTCGACAGTTTTCGCAAATTTTACGAACAGAGGCTCTTATTTTCATATTTTTCATTCCTTAACTTAAACTGAATTCCGAATATACTTATTGGAAGAAAATAAGTTTCTTTAAATTTTGAAATCTCGAATTGTATCCTTATAAAAGGTAAAAGGAATGTTGAAGCGGAGTCTCTAAATTAACGACCTCTGGTTGAATCATAACGACTTACTTCAATTTTGACTTTATCCCCCGGTACGGTAGTGTTGGGAAGTGATTCAGTAATTAAACCTTCATGAATCCATTTCATTCCATGTAAAACCCCCTTGAAGTATCAACTAATGTAGGAGGAGTGATGTTAGAAACCCGCCCCCTCTCCTCTCTTTTTTTACAAATAGGAAGCTACGGATACAATTTGAATATTAGAAAGATTACCATATATAATTAGAATATAATTAGAAAGATTACCATATATAACACAAAATTTTTCCTCCGATTCTTTCTAGTCGAGCCTCTCGGTCTGTCATTATACCCCGAGAAGTAGAAAGAATTACAACCCCTCTCCCGCCTAAAATTCTAGGAACTCGTTGATAGTTAGAATAGATTCGTAGACTAGGTCGACTGATCCGTTTTAAATTTAAAATAGTTCGATATGGTCCTTGTCTATTCCTTCTATGTCGTAGGGTTAAAACCAAAAAATATTTGTTTCTTTCTCGATGTTTCCTCACGTTTTCAATAAACCCTTCTCGTAAAAATATTTTAATAATGTTTTCGGTGAGGTTAGTAGATGATATTTGAACCGTTCCTTTTCTATCCATGTCAGCATTTCGTATCGAGGTTATTATGTCAGCAATAGTGTCCTTACCCATGATAAACTAAAATGATTTTTTCCCCTGAATTTTAATATAATCAACGTGTTCTTTTTTTTTTTTTATTAATTATTAATTAATTATTTTAATTATTAAAGGTATATGCGTGAGATACAATCTACGAATTAATTGAATCTATTTCATTCAAATATTATAACTATATCATGGTCTCATCTCAGTCTCATCTCATCTTAGATCTTATAATACTTCAGGCGCTAATGAAACTATTTTATTGAAATTTAACTGTCTCAATTCCTGGGCAATTACACCAAAAATTCGCGTTCCTTTTGGATTTCCTTCTTGATCAATGACAACTGCAGCATTGTCATCATATCGTATTATCATACCGTTGTCACGTTTGAGTTCTTTACAAGTGCGTACAATTACAGCTCTGATCACTTCTGATTTTTCTAGAGGTGTATTTGGTACTGCTTCCTTGATTACAGCAACAATAACGTCACCAATATAAGCATATCGGCGATTACTAGCTCCTATGATTCGAATACACATCAATTCTCGGGCCCCGCTGTTATCCGCTACATTTAAATGGGTCTGAGGTTGAATCATATCGTTTTTTTACTCTCTTCTTTCAATACATTTCAATACAAAGGGCGAAGTAAAAAAAAATATTGTTTGTCTAAAACAAAAAAAAAAAAGAAACCTGCAATTGCTTCTTTTCATCTCCAAGACCCTCTTTCCTTTGTTTCTACAGTCCAGTTCTATCTCGAAATAATGAATTGAGTTCGTATAGGCATTTTGGACGCGGCTATTGAAATAGCTTTTCTGGCTATATTTTCTGCTACTCCGCTCATTTCATAAAGTATTCTATTCGGTTTAACGACAGCTACCCAATATTCAGGAGACCCTTTCCCCGAACCCATACGTGTTTCTGTAGGTCTTACTGTAACTGGTTTGTCGGGAAATATACGTACCCATATTTTTCCACCGCGGCGTGCATTTCGTGTCATTGCTCGTCGCCCTGCTTCTATTTGTCTAGATGTAATCCAAGCGGGTTGAAGTGCTTGAAGAGCATATTTACCGAAACAAATACGATTACCTCGATAAGATATTCCTTTCATTCTTCCTCTATGTTGTTTACGGAATCTGGTTCTTTTAGGGTTATAGTTGATGGTTGTTTCTCAATTCCATCTCTATTACAGAACCGGACATGAGAGTTTCTTCTCATCCAGCTCCTCGCGAATGAAACGATTAAAAAGAATATACATGTATTTGATAAATAATATACTGAATCATGGTATTTTTTGAGATTTCATCTAATCTATTAGATGTATATCTTGTTTTGATTTGATATCTAACTAAACATGTATTCTATTTATAGATAAATTATAGATAAAGATAATTATTTCTATTTATTTTTATTTATAGAAATTTTGTATAACAAATCCTTATTTATAATTTATAACAAATCCTTATTTTGTTTTGCTTTTTTTTTTATATTATCATATCGATCAAAAAAAAAATAAAAAAACTTTCGCGGGCGGATATTTACTCTTTCAATATTTTTTTTCGGTTGTAGGGTT